TTTTTCGATGATATGTTGTTTTTCCACCATATCATCGAAGGCCATTCTATTGCTCGTTTCACTCCCCCCAACGAAGTGCCGCTTGAGGCGATCCTCAAGTTCGTCGTACCTTTGCCCGTCTTCTATAACCGGTTTGATCAGCTCAAGACCTACAGGCGGGGCGCTTCGGTGCGCTACAGGATGGTCCCGCAGGTAATCCTCTTCTGCCACGTGAGGCTGGTGAGAAGGTCCGGGAAGCATCCAATGCGCCGGAGAGGGGCTTGCTTCCGTAGTGAAGAGTGCTTGAAAAGCGCAGCCAATCACGAAGGCCAGAGGGGAGGAGCAGCCCATCTTGCTAAAAAGCAAAGAGAGGGCCTTCGCCCCCGCTACTTTTGAAAGTACATTAAAAAAAAAAGAGATTCCCCCTAGTACATGACAGAGAAGAAAGAACAGCATCATCAGAGCGACGAATAAAAGAACCGGAAAGAATGCGCGAAAGCAAGTCATTCTCACCTTAGATTCAACCTTTTGTAAGAAGTTAGACACCTTAGATTCAACCTTATGCAAGAGTTTTTCCATAGTAAGTAGTTTTTTTCTTTTTGTTTGTTTGTTGTTCCCCCCTTTTTTTTCCCCTTCGCTAGAATGAGCACCGTGAACTATCTGCTTTTCAAAAACATATGCTTGCTTTGAGTGGACTAGGTCAGACAGTACGCTCACTAGATCCAACTATTACACACACGGAACACTAACCCTTTCTCGACATCCATTAGATCAACAAAACCAAACCATTGCCTGACGTGAACTAAAGCTTTCTCATTTGACTGTTTTATCCGGCTCCGTAGAAAGCTTTCTTTACTCAAGCAAAGACGAAGCAAAACCTTTCTTTTCTTATGATTAGAGGGAAGGATCACTCCAAAAAGCAAGCTTTCTTTATATACGATAAATAAATTTGAAGTTCTTTCCTCGGTCTTCATTCAGTGAAAGGTAGTTCGCTGGGCCTGTATTTTGCTCCCAGAGGTGCTGGTTCGACTCCAGCTCGCGACAAGACCAAAGGTCATAGAATATCTAGGCGCCTCCGTTTTCTCCTTAGATGGATGACACATTTTTCTTTAAGTTCGAAGATTCTACTTGATTTGTTAAGCATGTGAACAAGTATCCCCCTACTGAAGGAATGGATTGTTTGCAGCTTATCAAGAAATCCGTTCTTAGACCTACCGGTGACCGGCTTCGCGAGACCATTTCGATCTACGCATGGCTAAGCTCTATTGGGCGGTGGCTTATCGAAGCACTACTTGATAAGATCAGTAATAAAAAGAAAGACCTGCCCTTTCGGTGAAGTTGCTTTCTTCTCTTACGATATTTCTCGATATTTCTAGTTGGATGAAAAGATCGCTCCTAAATGAAGTCTCTCTTACAGTTCAAGAGTTTCGAAAGGCTCTTAGCACGGTTACGGGTTTCCTTTTGTATCAGCATTGGCGATTGATTTATCCTTCTCATCCGGTCTATATCGAATGACCTTCTTTTTTGCTCTGGCTGCTATTGACTTGACTACATTGTCTCACTGAGGAGTGTTTTCTCATATCATAGAGGAAAGAAAGATGGGCCGAATCATGCAGGTGGAAATTTCTGTGATCACCTATGATATATCTGGTTGTTCTCTCTCCTCCCCCTTCTCTATGTTCCTTACCGCGATTGATTGATCACACTTTCATTCTTTAATCGGATTCCTTCTGAAGCAGGGTATTTTCCCACTACTAGAACGAGGACAGGCCTAGCTACTTTGCAAGCATTCCAGGCTAGAGCGTCCTCCACGACCTTCTCACGGCCACCCTAACCCCGCATCCATCCGGAAAGGAAATGCCCTTAAACTTAAAGAAGAAGCTTAATGACGCTCGCGACGAAGTACTGATTCTTATTCTTCTTCTCTAATTAGGGATTCGACCTCCCGCTAGCATCGAAAGAAAAGTAATAAGGCTTCCCCCGGCTCACCTGAGAGTCTATCACCCTTCGCTCCTGCAACAAGGGCTATAGCTAGTAAAGCAGGTAACAAAGTCCCAGGAATACCCGCAAGAACCAGTAAAGAGACCTCCTACTCCAGCATCATGATTCGGTTCCACTGAACACTTGACCAATAACATTGGCCTAGATATATATACATGAGGCCGACTGAAAAACAGGTAGACACATCAAATAAACTAGGATGAAACATAGGATTCGGTGGATGATTCGGCATCCTTTCTTAATTGCGTATATAACGGTAGCCCTTCCAAAATAGTTTTTTAGTAGGCTAGGAAAGAAAGAAGAAATGATAGAGCGAAATGGTTGGTTGCCCAAAGGGCTATCTGATCTGATCATGGGGGGGATAGCACAAGGGTTTAAGGCATTGGTTTGCTAAATCGACATACAAGAAGATTGCATCATGCATGGGTTCGAATCCCATTTCTTCCAGTCTTTTCCTACTGAACACTTTCCTGCTCAAGATAGGGTACTAGAAAGGGATCATACGAAGGCTATGTTCTTTTTTTAGAGCTAGCCTGATTGACTCCTAAACTAAAGGGTTTCCTTATATCTAAAGTGTGCAGTGAGGGATCTTTATATTCTAGGTAGCCAGTCTTTACTTCACTCGACCCAAGCAATGCCCAACAACTCCCTTGCCTTTCTTGGTCGGACCAAGCTAACTATTTCCGACAAGTCTTTCCTAACAAGAAGCGGAACTACAAGAAATTTATCTTTACTATGACTATGAAAGACTTTATTCAGCGTTTTCAAAGGACTCCTGGGAATGAGAGTGTGTTTTTTGAGAGGGTACCGATTCAATCTGGATTGTCTGTTGACGAGATAGCAGAGCGTAGCTTCAACGAGTCGACGCTTTGCATTCCGGATCATCTTTTTGACCCCGCAAATGGCGCGGCCCTGACGAAGTTAAATTATCTTTATGTGCATATGAAGCATGACTTCGGCGCCAAGCCGGCCCTTATTAAATCACTCCAAAGGGAAGTGGACAAGACACCCCCAGAATTACTTAATAGGAAGCTTGAATCTATATATCAAAATGAGTTAATAAGTTTAGATAATTTTTTAAGGCCTTTCAAACTAAATTTATCTAGTAAAGACTATTTGAGTCATTGTGATGAGTACACTCGCTCACTTACGATTACGCCCAACAGCCCACTTGAGCAATTTGACATTCTCCCATTGATTCCTATGAAGATAGGAAACTTGTATTTCTCATTCACAAATTCATCTTTGTTTATGCTGCTAACTCTCAGTTTGGTCCTACTTCTGATTCATTTTGTTACTAAAAAAGGAGGAGGAAACTTAGTACCAAATGCTTGGCAATCCTTGGTAGAGCTTATTTATGATTTCGTGCTGAACCTGGTAAACGAACAAATAGGGGGTCTTTCCGGAAATGTTAAACAAAAGTTTTTCCCTTGCATCTTGGTCACTTTTACTTTTTTGTTATTTTGTAATCTTCAGGGTATGATACCTTATAGCTTCACAGTTACAAGTCATTTTCTCATTACTTTAGGTCTCTCATTTTCTATTTTTATTGGCATTACTATAGTGGGATTTCAAAGAAATGGGCTTCATTTTTTAAGCTTCTTATTACCCGCAGGAGTCCCACTGCCATTAGCACCTTTTTTAGTACTCCTTGAGCTAATTTCTTATTGTTTTCGCGCATTAAGCTTAGGAATACGTTTATTTGCTAATATGATGGCCGGTCATAGTTTAGTAAAGATTTTAAGTGGGTTCGCTTGGACTATGCTATGTATGAATGATATTTTGTATTTTATAGGGGATCTTGGTCCTTTATTTATAGTTCTTGCATTAACCGGTCTGGAATTAGGTGTAGCTATATTACAAGCTTATGTTTTTACGATCTTAATCTGTATTTACTTGAATGATGCTATAAATCTCCATTAAAGTGGTTATTTATTTATAATTGAACAAAAGCGAGCCTGAATGGGTATACTTAGTCGTGGAGCATTCCGAGTATTTGCTTTAGGGATCGTTCCTGCGCATCTGCTTCATAGCAGTTATTGCTCTGGTTCCAGAAGGTATAGCTCTTCTCTCGGCTTCGCCTTGGAAATCGGAGACTGTTCCAATTTCCTACTGAGATAGGCAAGCGGAGGGAGAACTAGACGTATCTTGCTAGGCAAAGACAGGTTAGAATGGATAGCTTCGCGAGGTGCCCCGCAATCTGCTGCTGCTGGGTTGAGTCTTTCCTCAACCCATTTCGCCCAGGAAGGATTGATTGCGAAACCTACCAAGAATTCATTTTAATTGCAGGATGGATCATAGGATCAGATGTGATCTCTCTTGTCTCCACCATAATGGCCAGGTTGGAACATGAAATGATATTATTGGCAAAAAAAGAAGGGAACGAAGTAACTCGACCCCGAAGGGGGGAGGGATTCCAGCTAGACTGTAGAAGCCGGTGGTTATGCTGGAAAAGGCTATTCTCGTCACGTTCAACGCGGGTGAACCAGCCAAATTGGAATAAAGAATATGAATAGGAATAGAAAGGTGTACTATCGATCAATGCCCGCTTTAGGTCCTCAAAAAAGTAAAAACTGGTTATACGCCCATCTTGAGAACTTAGGATCCTCTTTTTTAAAATGTCAAAACGCTTAGCTTAGTTTGTCAACTCTATCTCAACAAAGGAAGAATCGTTCGTTCAAGGCAAAGTCTACTTCGCTTCTTTTTCGTCATGTCAGTAATAAAATGGTATCAAAACCGGGAAAGGAAATTAGTATATTTTTCTTCATGTCAGTGTATTGGCATGAACAGTGCGTTTTATCGAGATTGTTGGCATCCAAATCTTGTAATCACATCTCCATGGTGAAAGAGAAGGGAACAAGCAACGGACATAGAATAGAGAGGCAAAGAAAGAAGGCAAGCTGAGGTGGAGGGAAGCTAGGATCGACTCGGTCTCTGGAGCTGTAACCATAGTTTGCGAGGGTCCGAAGGATAAAGTCGTAGCTTGTGTGTTTCTGGAATCTGGATTGGCTTCGTCTTCCGAAGGGACCCTGCCCACGCACGGAAAGCAAGCGCCAGCGGCGGTACGGCCTGAGCTATCTAGGCAAGAGTCGTCCGAGACAGAAACAAGTGGTACTGACTACACGGATGCCACTCGAACTGATGACCCATATAGGGAGAGCACGTCGCATGGGAAGAATCGGCGTTTAATGCGGGCATTGTTGCAAGTAGGCATTATAGTAGTAAACGGACATTACAAGTAGTGGAGAGTACAGAGTACTACTCCAAGCGAGACTCGTCTAAGGGTTCAAAACCTGTGACAGCGGATGCGGACGGTACTGAATGGCGGGTTGGTGAACCAATAGGAAGGCCAGGGGCATACGGATCTTTTTAACCGAAAGAGAGGCTGAACCAAGGAAGCAACCATACTGACTGAAGCCAGAAGAAGCGCTCTAGCGCGGATGACGGATGACACCTACCAATTGCCCAAAGCGTTCAAACTGATGTCACTGAACGAAAGTTTTCTTTTAGGGCAGTGATCAGGAACAAAACAAACCCAATTCCCTAAACATGGGCTAATCCTTATCCTTAAAGATTCTCTGGGAAAGGGCTCCGTAACATCTATCTCAAAAGAAGGAAAAATGGCAAGCAGCGAATCTACATCGATTTCAGGGGAAGTGTGCCTGAGGGCTGACCCCTGGAAATAGACTCGGCTTTCTAGTTCATCGGAAGGGTATTGAAATCCGTCAAAATCGAGCTAAAGCTATACAGGAAGCTCGAGCCCCAACAACAAACAACAAATAAGGAGCTGAAGAGATTGCTAGGGCAGGTCCATTTCCTTCTTCCAGAATACCGGAGGTCGGGATCAAGGAACTCCTGCTGGATCACTTCTGCTTCAAACAGAACTTTCAATATTGCATTACTTTCATGTGGAACTTCACTTCAGAGAAGCCTCGTTTGCGTCGACAAGCGAGTTCCCGCATTAACAGCCTTCCCATGATTTGGTAACGGATGAAAATGAACATCGGGTTCTCCTGTCAACTTTGCGAAGTCAAGCTCGTAGACTCTCCTTTGCCTGTAGGCTGATCTCCATATGGATGCGCGAGTGAAGGCCTTTCCTCAACTTCAACTGTTTTGTTTGGGACGCTCCGGCACATTAAATGCGAGAAGTGCGCTATTTCCCAATCCAAATAGTCAAAACTCACGTAATCGTAATAAGAAGAGTTTCTCCCTTTTTCTTCTGTCAAATCCGAAGCAGCTACGCCTATTGAAAGAAGAAATCTTCCCCCGTCCTTTAACCTGGACTCCATTCTTCCTCTAGAAGGATAATGGGATCCAGACTATAATCAAGCTATGATCGTCAAATTTCATATAGAAAGATCAGGTTATTGCTGATCATCTGGTCTATCGCTCCTTTTGAGAGTGACATAAGCCTTTCCCCTGCAGTGAAGTTTCTTCCTTCCCTGACTTACTTGAAAAAAGGCTTTTCTTTTCCTCCGCTCGTAGGAAGCTAGGCACAAGACGCAGACGATCAGACGAAAAATGAGATGATACCTATTCCCTGGTCGAATTCAAGGATTCCAATCAGCTCAAGGATTAGAATCAGTTCAACACTGCAGTCCATGTGAGGCTAGATCTTCAAAGAGGGTCATCTCTGGCTAGCGCTCAAGATCGATTCAATTCCATTCAAAATCTCGAGTATCGAGCAGATCATGTAAACCACCCTTATAATCAGAAGCACACGCCTGAAAAGGGCCTCGAACACTCATTTTAAACAACTCTTGCCTGAGACAGCTAAACCTGGATTGGGCTCTTTTAACCTCTCCTCTTCAAAGGCCTTCCAGAAACCCGTAATGGATTAGCTGAACTGAGGAACCACAGCCTAGCGTTTAATTGGAATCGTTAACTTCATTGTTGCCTTCGACCAAGGGATAGTTTTGCAATTCTCAGTAAAGGTTACTAAAGCCAAAACCTCATTGGTGGTCTCTGACATCAAATCATACGTGGACATCTAAGAACGCCGATTTCAGATTAGTCAACTTTCGTTGAAAGAAAGAACCGAGACAGCGGACAAGAGCCTTCTTGGCAAGCCCGATCACGGTTTGACTTCCTCTTGGATTGCGTCAATGGATCAAGTAAAGCCAAAAACGGAGGATTTGCTAAAGTAGGATCGCTCCGATCTCACTCACCTGTGAAAATTCGTTTAAGATAAAACGGTTTTATCCAACCCCGCTAACTCCAACGACAGGCAAAGGCCTGTCCACAAGAGAACCCCGAAACGAAAACCCTTCTACCTTTACTTTATCGCCTGCCGTTAAATGAAAGTGGATTAGAGTTCCCCTATGAGAATGGGGCTGGTGAAATAGGAGACCTCAAGCTGCCATACTTGACTAGAACCGAAGGAAGATCTCTCACACCTATATTGAAATTCCCCATGGAGGGCGTCAAATGCATCAAACACACCTATCCATGAATCCCTTGCTCCGATCCGAAATGGCCAAGCAACAGAAGAGGCTACGGTAATGCTTCTACACCTTCAGCAAAAGGAGATTGGGGCCATTCTCGCGAGTAGGAACATGACAAACCTTTAGCAGGAAGTAGCATACTCATGTTGCTTTCGTCTCGGTTCAGTAATAGGCTCTCTTTTCTCTAGCCCGGAGCTGGCACTCCTAAAGCAGTGAACCAGATGTGGGATCTTTCCCAATATCCTGCCTTCCTAGATGAAACTTTCAAGCAGTCAATCAAGCAGGCTGCTATTCCATAGAGCTCTTACACAGCGCCTAATAGGCTAGCTGAACTAGAAAGATTAGGTTTACCCTTACGTTTGGTATAGTGCTTTCATCTTTCACTTCTGCTCTGTCTTATTAACTTCTGTCTGATCTCATAGAACTTCAATTGAGGCTTTAGTTCTGATCTGTGCTGATCTTACAATCACCGAATCGAAATCGGGGGGCTACCCAATAGCAAATGTCGGCATATCTTCATCATCCGGCTGGGCACTAGGATGTGAAGCTGTAAACAAAGATTCTCCCTTGTTAGACCGCTCTGGCTCGGTACTGTGTCGATTGGGGTTATCTTGGAAGTTTGAGTTTGGAAGGGTGCTAATTGAAAGAGAAGAAAGTTTGGATGATTGAAGATTCGGATTATACTGATAAAACTACCTTTTCAGGTTCCGTGTCATCTTAGGTGTGGTTTCACCATCCGTTGTTTCTTCCTCTTTCCCTATAGTCTGTTGTCAATATAGAGCAACTTATTTCCACAAATTGGTATAGGACTATCACCTATACCTATAGAAACAATCTGACCAGTCAGTCCAAGTGATTTGAGTAATGCATATCCTTCCTCCTCGTTGAAGAGAACTTCATCACTATCCTTTGTTCCAATAATCACTTGAGTGACGAATCTCGTAAATGCTATACCTGGAAAGACTTTTCTAAACTCATAATCGAATATCTCCTTTAAGACTAGATTCAGTACTATTCTACTGAGATCACCAACTGTATAAGTCCCATTCATGCTTTCATGACACAACCCATACTCATCAATGTAAGAAAGATTCAGAAATGAGGTAATATATTGATATATATATGTATCATACTGTAGATTGATTGAAGAGATCCTCCTCAGAAAGAGACCTATATCAGGTGGATAATCTATTTCAATACGAAAGATTCGATTCACATGGACCATTTCTTTATTTATATCCGAATGAAAGTCATAAACAAGATTCTCTATACTAGGACATTCCCAATGAACTGTATTCTCCAATAAAACTTGTTCTAAAGCTGCAATTAACAAGACATCCTTCTCAGTAGAAGGTCTACTAAAAGTGAGATAACCAGCTTTTTTCTTAGGGTAATAACGTAAGAGACCGCAGAAAGCTGAACTCACAACTGTTTTTCTCTGACAAAAAGATTCGTAGTCATCCCCCTCCTCCTCTATGTGATAGACAAGGATTGGAGATAGCTGGTAATTGCCAGACAGGATATCATCTAGCATTTCTTCACACTCCTCTACTGAGATTCGATCAAAAATGACAGTCCGATAGCGAGAATGCAAGCTAGAGATATTATTTATCAGCTCAAAAAGTAATCCATGATATTCTTTTACTTTACTATAATAACGAGAACCTAACTGATTGTGATGTAGTAAAGTCATTTTTTCATATTTGCTGTTTCACTGGTGCTACTCCCAACGCCATAAAGACAACAATCATCAAAGCTAAACCTATAGCTATTTTTTTATCTCCAGTTGCTGGTATATGCATCTCATTGAATGGAAACTCGTTCTCGAGGGTCTTGATCACCTCGCCAGAGATATCAGTTCGCTCAATGTAACAAGCCTTTGAAAATAATTCTTTTGTAGTCTCCGGATTAAAGAATTGTTGATATGACTCAAACCTTGGAAAATTATCCATTGGTGGTGCTACATCCGATATGCCTGGTACATAGATAGACCAAACCGTACAACAAACACCTAAACTAGCTAGTATGATCACTCTTCCATATTTACCCTTATAAAAGGTGATTGCTTCTACCACTATCTTATCATAATTATCATTAACCAAACTACGCATACCTTGACCAAGATTACTATGTTGAAAGACATCAGGAACATAAAAGGGTATAGATGAAGAAAAGAAATCGATAGATTTGCATATCTGTTTTAGCCTTTTTTTCATTTTCTTCGTGACTGAAAAAGTACCATTTATCCATGACATATGATCAGGAAAAAAGCGGTAGCACAATTGCATTTTCTCCAAAATATCACTTGATTGTAAGGCTCTTAGCGCTAATAATTGACTATCAGAAGAACCAGGACCAACAAAAGAATATTCTGAATCATGTAAATAACTACGTATCCTTGAGTATAATGATTGACCCTCGTTTATATCTTCCAATCTTAAAGGCTCGTTCATAGTAGACGTAGACGGTGTAGAGGTCAATACAGGATTATGTGTTGTTGAAATAGGAACAGAAACAACCGGTGGTACAACAGGGGGTATTTCCATTACAGACAAAGCACTATTTCTACCTGAAAT